ATTCCTATTACTTTAGCTGGATTATTTGTAACTGCATATTTACAATACAGGCGCGGCGATCAGTTGGACCTTTGATTCATTAACCTCGCGTTTTTTGATTGACCTCCTCCTTTCGTTAATATCCGGGAGGTCAAATTCAGATTGCTGTTCAAGGTAGTGAAGCTATTTAAATCTAAGAAGAACGGAATCGCGCTCTGTAGGATTTGAACCTACGACATCGGGTTTTGGAGACCCACGTTCTGCCGAACTGAACTAAGAGCGCTTTTTTATCAAAAAAATAAGACTGGAAAGAAAGGGATTGGATTCTTTTTGTAAGCTCAAGACATCTTTTCTGTATATAAAAGATAGTATCATAAGAATGATAGATTCTATACGTCCAATTAAAAAAGATTTCACCGAATCCCCCGTTACTGCTCTAGGGAACAGTGATAGGTAGGGGTAGGGATGACAGGATTTGAACCCGTGACATTTTGTACCCAAAACAAACGCGCTACCAAGCTGCGCTACATCCCTTCAATTAGCCTACAGTATCATTGTAGAGAATTCTTGTCTTGTTTTCCACATTAGTTTTTTCTTCTATAAATTATATATATATATATATATATCTATACAATTTCTCTGTCCATTTCGTTTTTTTGGTCTCATTTAACATATAATATTAATATATTAATCTAAATCGAATATTAATAAAATACTCCGATCCCTATGAAAGATGGAACAGAACCCATTGGAAAATGAAATGAGTATTTTTGGGAACTCGCCGTTTTTATGTTATGTTTTAAGAAAAAGATTTACTGGATCATTGTACATTTCCGTTTGAATTAGGGATTCGGTATACTATTAGAGTACAATGATAAGTGGTACTTAACTACATATGCATCTGATCAGATATGTTTATGTATTACAAAAAAATGAAGGGGGTTTTTCAATGCGAGATCTAAAAACATATCTTTCCGTGGCACCGGTACTTAGTACTCTATGGTTTGGGTCTTTAGCAGGTCTATTGATCGAGATTAACCGTTTTTTCCCAGATGCGTTGACATTCCCCTTTTTTTCATTCTAGTTATTGGCGTGGGAACGAATAAAGAAGATTATAGATTAGAGATACAATTAAATATCTGTCACTAATCCGTCGCCCCCTCTATTTCTCTTTTCTCTTTTTTTCTAATTCAAAAAAAAGGGAGGAAAGAGAAAGAAAAAAGTGGTTTGAACGGCTGTGGGACTCGGATTCAAATCCGAATTCTATAATAATTTAATAAATAATAGAGGAATGGAAGTAGAATATAAAATGCGGGTCTAGGAAAGAGTATTATCCAAGATACTTAAACGAAATACTGGACTGTAGTTTGAAATACTGTAATTTGTAATTTCGTTTATAAATCTTTGTATCTTATTTTAATAGATTGATTGCAGCAAAATTTGTTAGAATTTGATTTCAAGTGAGGAACGTCTATTTTTTTCTTTCTTCGTCTTCCTTTCGTATCGAAAGGAGAAGGGTTGAGTAAATTTAAAATCCAAAGGAGGTTCATGGCTAAGGATATCCGAATAACGATTATTTTGGAATGTACTACTTGTGCGCGAACGGGTGTTAAGAAGGGATTAAGAGGGATTTCCAGATATATTACTAAAAAAAATCGGCGTAATACGCCTAATCGATTGGAATTGAGAAAATTCTGCCCATATTGTTACAAACATACGATTCACGGGGAGATAACGAAATAGCTCGAACCGGGCGCTTGCACTCCCTTGAGGAGGGGGAAAAATAACATTCTAATTATATAATTAGACTGTTATAATTAATTTGAAGCTAATTTAAATAGAAATCAACCAAATCCTTTTTATTTTTATGTATTCTAATTTTAGAGATCCAACCGAAATAGGATTCTCGGTTTAAAAGAATAAACTAAACAAACCATGAATAAATCCAAGCGACCTTTTCTTAAATCCAAGCGATCTGTTCGTAGGCGTTTGCCCCCGATCCAACCGGGGGATCGAATTGATTATCGCAACATGAGTTTAATTAGTCGATTTATTAGTCAACAAGGAAAAATATTATCTAGACGAGTAAATAGATTGACCTTGAGACAACAACGATTAATTACTAGTGCTATAAAACAAGCTCGTATTTTATCTTCGTTACCTTTTATTAATACTAAGGGGACACAATTTGGGAAAAACAAGCCGACCGCGAGAGTTAGAAAGAAATATAAGAAAGGCAGAAAGAAATATAAGCCAGACGGAAAGAAAGATAAGTCGACCGTGAGAGATGAAAAGAAATAAAAGGCGAATGCGCGAGACAAAAAAATAGGCTTACTCTTTCTCAAAATTCACACCCGAACTGAAAGGCAGATTGATGCTTTATTCGAAAAATCCGACAATCCAGATTTGATTCTCGTGTCATAAGACAAAAAGAAAGAAAAAATCGGGTAAGAAGTCAAACTCAAAATTTTGGATTGAATGTGTTGATTCATATTTCTTTTGCTTACTTTATTTTATATTT